CTTATCGAGCATCTTATCCCATTTTAAAATTGGTTTATTCTGCAGCAGCAAATGCTAATCATAATATGGGTTTGAACGAAGCTGATTCATTCATTAGTAAAGCCGAAGTCAATGGGGGCCCCTTTGTGAAAAAGTTAAGACCCAGGGCTAGAGGACGTAGTTATCCGATAAAAAGACCCACTTGTCATATAACAATTGTATTAAAAGATAAATCTAAATTTTAGATGAATCTCTAAAATTTAGATTTATCTTTATAAAAAAAAATGGATGAAAAGATAATATAATAAAAAAATATGGGACAAAAAATAAATCCACTTGGTTTCAGACTTGGTACAACCCAAAATCATCATTCCTTTTGGTTCACACAACCAAAAAATTTTTCTGTAGGTCTACAAGAAGATGAGAAAATACGGAATTGTATCAAGAACTATGTACAAAAAAATAAGAGAATATCCCCAGGTTTCGAAGGAATTGGAATTGCACGAATAGAAATTCAAAAAAGAATCGATTTGATCCAGGTCATAATCTATATTGGGTTTCCAAATTTATTAATAGAGGGCCGAACGCGAGGGATCGAAGAATTACAGATTAATGTACAAAAAGAGTTTCATTCTGTGAACCGAAGACTCAATATTGCTATCACAAGAATTGAAAAACCTTATGGACACCCTAATATTCTTGCAGAATATATGGCTTCACAATTAAGAAATAGAGTTTCGTTTCGAAAGGCAATGAAAAGAGCTATTGAATTAACTGAACAAACAGATACAAAGGGAATTCAAATACAAATTGCAGGGCGTATCGACGGAAAAGAAATTGCACGTGTCGAATGGATAAGAGAAGGTAGGGTTCCTCTACAAACAATTCGTGCTAAAATTGATCATTGTTCCTATACAATTCGAACTATCCATGGAGTATTAGGCCTAAAAATTTGGATATTTGTGAACGAGGAATAATAGACCTTTTTTATCTTACCATTCTGTCCAGTGATAGAACAAAAAATGAGAAACTATTTCTGTTTTTTTACTTTTTCCGTTAAATCAAACAAAAATAAACAATTCTAATTCTATAAGGTTGAATAAAAAATAGATTAATCTTACTTTTGATATAATTGCTATGCTTAGTGTGTGACTCGTTAGTTTTTTCTTTAGAGTTGAAAGCTGGGCTTCAAAAAAAAAGACTGACCCCCACTATGAACTTAATAACTATATAAAATAATAAAATAAACGAAAAACTAATAACCAACTTATTACTTCGTATTGTCGAGATCCCAAGAAACAGTCACTATATGACTGAATGACTGAATCAATCATATAGTTGTAACAACTGAAATTTTCATAAAAAAGAAATCAGATTCTGGATTTTGAAGAAAAAAAAATAAAGGGATGCGGATAAATGGAAAGGTGATAGAAAGAGAGAACAAAAATATCAATGATAGATGATTCCAATATGTATGGTCTATGAATCACCTCATAAAAGGCAGTGTGATAAAGCATTAATATTAATATATCAATATTAATATATATAATAATACAAATAATAAAGTATAATATAAATAATAAATATAATATAAATAATAAAGAGCCTGGGGTTAATAGAAACTGAAGAGATTGACTCGGGAACAAATTTTGTTGGGAGCTCCGTTGCAGAGTTCAGGCCTAACCATTAATGGAGAAGCTATAGGAACGACGAAACCTGTGACTATATAAGATTCTACTATTAAAATATAAATTAAAATATTAAAATAAAAATGAATCCTAATGATTCATCGGGCGGGATGGCGGAACGAACCAAGAACAAATTTATTTACTCTGAGAGGTCATGGATTGATCCTACGAATGAAGCAGGAAAGAGTCAATATCCGCCCGCGAAACCCTTATTTATTAATATAATATTGTCTTGACTCGATAAGAGTTAAAAAAAAATGGGGATTCGTTATAAAAAATAAGCATTATCTTTATCTATAAATATACACATCTAGCTATATATGGAGCTTCCTATGTAATAAATGAAATATCAATAAATCCCATTCCATTACTTAGTTTAGTGTACTAATTATTAAATAGATGTGTATCTGTATCGAATCTTTTCATTCGCGAGGAGCTGGATGAGAGGAAACTCTCATGTCCGGTTCTGTAGTAGAGGTGGGATTAAGAAAAAACCATCAACTATAACCCTAAAAGAACTAGATTTCGTAAGCACCATAGAGGAAGAATGAAGGGAATCTCTTGTCGGGGCAATCATATTAGTTTCGGCAGATACGCTCTTCAGGCACTTGAACCCGCTTGGATCACAGCTAGACAAATAGAAGCAGGGCGAAGAGCAATGACACGATATGCGCGTCGTGGTGGAAAAATATGGGTACGTATATTTCCAGACAAACCTGTTACAATAAGACCTACGGAAACACGTATGGGTTCGGGGAAAGGATCTCCCGAATATTGGGTATCCGTTGTTAAACCAGGCCGAATACTTTATGAAATGAGTGGAGTATCAGAAACTGTAGCCAGAGCAGCTATCTCAATAGCTGCGTGCAAAATGCCTATACGAACTCAATTTAGTATTTCAGGATAGGGATATAGAACTAAAGATAAACAAAAGGGGTATTGAGGATGAAAAAACAATCGCGGGTTTATTTATTTCTAGACAAACACTATTTCTTTTTTTCCTCATTCTTTGCATTGAAATAACAGATTCAAATAAAAATGATATGATTCAACCTCAGACCCTTTTGAATGTAGCAGATAACAGCGGAGCTCGAGAATTGATGTGTATTCGAATCATAGGAGCTGGTAATCATCGATATGCTCATATTGGTGACGTTATTGTTGCTGTAATCAAAGAAGCAGTGCCCAATATGCCTCTAGAAAGATCAGAAGTAATTAGAGCTGTAATTGTACGTACATGTAAAGAACTCAAACGTGACAACGGTATGATAATACGATATGATGACAATGCTGCGGTTGTCATTGATCAAGAAGGAAATCCAAAAGGAACTCGAGTTTTTGGCGCGATTGCTCGGGAATTGAGACAGTTGAATTTTACTAAAATAGTTTCATTAGCTCCTGAAGTATTATAAATACTAGTAGATGAAACTATGATATAGTTATAGTAGGATATCTGAAATGGATTAAATTAGTAGATTGTGTTTCACGCATATACTTTTAATAATTAATAATTGAAATTGAATAATTCAAAATAAAAAAACATGTTGATTATATCAAAATTAAGAAGCACCAATAATTAGAATTCGTCATGGGCAGAGACGCTATTGCTGATATAATAACTTCTATAAGAAATGCTGACATGAGTAAAAATGGAACGGTTCGAATAGCATCCACTAATATCACCGAAAACATTGTTAAAATACTCCTACGAGAAGGTTTTATTGAAAACGTTCGGAAACATCAGGAAAGTAACAAAGATTTCTTGGTTTCAACCTTGCACCATAGAAGAACTAGGAAAGGAATATATAGAACTATTTTAAAACGTATCAGCCGACCCGGTCTACGAATCTATTCCAACTATCAAAAAATTCCTAAGATTTTAGGTGGAATGGGAATTGTAATTCTTTCCACTTCTCGAGGCATAATGACAGATCGAGAAGCTAGACTAGAAAAAATTGGAGGAGAAATTTTGTGCTATATATGGTGATCTTCCTCCGGTATCCTAATTTGATCTCTAACTTCCTATTTATGAAATAGAGAGGAAAAGTGAGTTATATAACTTTTCCTCCATTAGTTGATGATATTTCAAGGGGTTACCTGGATGAAAGAACAAAAATTGATTCATGAAGGTTTAATTACTGAATCACTTCCCAACGGCACCCCCCCCCCGGGGTCCATTTAGATAATGAAGATCTAATTCTAGGTTATATTTCAGGGAGGATCCGACGAAGTTTGATACGGATACTGCCGGGAGATAGAGTCAAAATCGAAATAAGTCGGTATGATTCAACTAGAGGACGTATAATTTATAGACTCCGCAACAAAGACTCGAGCGATTAGATGATTTTTGAAAACATTCCTTTGGTGAGAGATACAACTCGAAGCTAAAAAATAAAATACAAGAGAAAGGAATAGATTCCAAATTAAGGTAAGGAGTGAGAAATATGAAAATAAGAGCTTCCGTTCGTAAAATTTGTGAAAAATGTCGACTGATCCGTAGGCGCGGACGAATTATAGTGATTTGTTCCAATCCGAGACATAAACAGAGACAAGGATAATCTTTCTTTTATAAAATTTCTCAAAGAAGGGCCATGTAAAAATAAAGGATCTGTTTTAACATGAAATGGATATTTCCGTATCTTTCTGTATATTTCTAATTCATATTTATGAGATGAAAAAATATGGCAAAACCTATACAAAAAATTGGTTCGCGTAGGAATGGACGTATTGGTTCACGTAAGAATGGACGTAGAATACCAAAAGGGGTTATTCATGTTCAAGCGAGTTTCAACAATACTATTGTAACTGTTACAGATGTACGAGGTCGGGTGGTTTCTTGGGCCTCCGCCGGTACTTCTGGATTCAAAGGCACAAGAAGAAAGACACCCTATGCTGCTCAAGCCGCCGCCTCAAATGCTATTCGTACTGTAGTAGATCAGGGTATGCAACGAGCAGAAGTTATGATAAAGGGTCCCGGTCTCGGAAGAGACGCAGCATTACGGGCCATTCGTAGAAGTGGTATACTATTAAGTTTCGTACGTGATGTAACACCTATGCCACATAATGGATGTCGACCTCCTAAAAAAAGACGTGTGTAAAAATAAGAATTAAACGGATAGCAAGAGAAATAAATGATTCAATGATCTGATCAAATAATAATATTTAGTATGGTTCGAGAGGAAATAGCAGGATCCACTCGAACACTACAGTGGAAATGTGTTGAATCAAGAGTAGACAGTAAGCGTCTTTATTATGGTCGTTTCATTCTGTCCCCGCTCATGAAAGGTCAAGCCGATACCATAGGTATTGCCATGCGAAGGGCTCTACTTGGAG